AGATGTCTCTATGGAGATATCGGTAGGGGAGCGTTCCGCTATAGGGTGAAGCATCAGCGTAAGTAGATGTGGACGAAGCGGAAGTGAGAATGTCGGCTTGAGTAGCGAAAACATTGGTGAGAATCCAATGCCCCGAAAACCTAAGGGTTCCTCCGCAAGGCTCGTCCACGGAGGGTTAGTCAGGACCTAAGGAAAGGCCGAAAGGCGTATTCGATGGACAACAGGTTAATATTCCTGTACTATGATGGGTTGGCACCGAGGGACGGAGAAGGCTAAGTCAGCCGGATGCTGGTTACCGGTTTAAGCGATCAAGGCTATGAGAGGTAGAGAAAATACCTTGAGCTAAGACGTAAATACGAGGTGCTTAGGCGCTGAAGTGACTGATGTCAAGCTTCCAAGAAAAGCTCGAAATGCCATAAACCCATAGTACCTGTACCCGAAACCGACACAGGTAGGTAGGTAGAGTATACCAAGGGGCGCGAGATAACTCTCTCTAAGGAACTCGGCAAAATAGCCCCGTAACTTCGGGAGAAGGGGTACCCCGTAAGGGGTCGCAGTGACCAGGCCCAGGCGACTGTTTACCAAAAACACAGGTCTCCGCTAAGTCGTAAGACAAGATATGGGGGCTGACGCCTGCCCAGTGCCGGAAGGTTAAGGAAGTTGGTCACCCGTAAGGGGAAGCTAGCGACCGAAGCCCCGGTGAACGGCGGCCGTAACTATAACGGTCCTAAGGTAGCGAAATTCCTTGTCGGGTAAGTTCCGACCCGCACGAAAGGCGTAACGATCTGGGCGCTGTCTCGGAGAGAGACTCGGCGAAATAGACATGTCTGTGAAGATGCGGACTACCTGCACCTGGACAGAAAGACCCTATGAAGCTTTACTGTAACCTGGAATTGGGTTTGGGCTCTTCTTGCGCAGCTTAGGTGGAAGGCGTTGAAGGTATCCTTCCGGGGATACTGGAGCCAACAGTGAGATACCACTCTGGAAGAGCTAGAATCCTAATCTTACGCCGTAACCCGGCTAAGAGACATTTTCAGGCGGGCAGTTTGACTGGGGCGGTCGCCTCCTAAAAGGTAACGGAGGCGTGCAAAGGTTCCTTCAGGCTGGACGGAAATCAGCCGTAGAGTATAAAGGTAGAAGGGAGCTTGACTGCAAGACCCACAAGTCGAGCAGGGACGAAAGTCGGCCTTAGTGATCCGACGGTACCGAGTGGAAGGGCCGTCGCTCAACGGATAAAAGTTACTCTAGGGATAACAGGCTGATCTCCCCCAAGAGTTCACATCGACGGGGAGGTTTGGCACCTCGATGTCGGCTCATCGCAACCTGGGGCGGTAGTACGTCCCAAGGGTTGGGCTGTTCGCCCATTAAAGCGGTACGTGAGCTGGGTTCAGAACGTCGTGAGACAGTTCGGTCCATATCCGGTGCAGGCATTAGAGCATTGAGAGGATCTTTCCCTAGTACGAGAGGACCGGGAAGGACGCACCGCTGGTGTACCAGTTATCGTGCCAACGGTAAACGCTGGGTAGCCATGTGCGGAGCGGATAACTGCTGAAAGCATCTAAGTAGGAAGCCCACCTCAAGATGAGTGCTCTTTCCGTAAAAAAAACCAAAATGGTAAAAAAAACGGTTAAGGTCACGGCAAGACGAGCCGTTTATTAGGTGTCAAGTGGAAGTACAGCAATGTATGCAGCTGAGACATCCTAACAGACCGAGGAATTAGACCCAAGAAAGAAATCGCTATGCAATGTTTTCAAGAAAGGGCCAAGCATATAGCTTGGCTCTATCCTACCCATTATATCCTGGTGTCTTTAGCGCAGTGGAACCACACCAATCCATCCCGAACTTGGTTGTGAAACATTGCAGCGGCAAAAATACTTTAGAGGTAGCTCTATGGAAAAATAGCTCGATGCCAGGATCCACCAATCAATTCATTAAAAACATTCTGAATAGCTTTTCATCCGGCTATTCTCTGAGATGAATACCCTATGTGCAAGTCGGCATGTGTATGATACACTTTCCCATAGATTCTACTTTCCAATTTTAGGGCTTGTAGCTCAGTGGACTAGAGCACGTGGCTACGAACCACGGTGTCGGGGGTTCGAATCCCTCCTTGCCCGATTTTTGTTTTGTTTTTCTCTTCATTAAAAGAAAATTTAAAATTAAAATTTTATAATGTAATCTTATAATCATATTAGATTTGACGTTCTGTTTAATACAATCGAAAATTAAAATATCTCTAATAATAGATAAAATGTATAATTTAAAACAAGTTGTATAAAAATAAAACAACTTTTTAAAAAACTAATCTAGATTTTTTCAAAAAATACATATTATATAGCATTTGATAGTTATTTAAGATTGAATTATAATAAAAACAATCCTCAAAATCAAAATTAAATTTAAATTTCTATCTGGATTTTTATCCTATATGGCACATTCTGTAAAAATATACGCAACATGTATTGGTTGTACACAATGCGTAAGAGCTTGTCCCACAGATGTACTAGAAATGGTTCCTTGGGATGGCTGTAAAGCAAATCAAATTGCTTCTGCGCCAAGAACTGAAGATTGTGTTGGATGTAAAAGATGCGAATCAGCATGTCCAACAGATTTTTTAAGTGTAAGAGTATATTTAGGCAATGAAAGCACTCGTAGTATGGGACTAGCTTACTAAAAAAAATTGAATTATTGATAACAAAATATATTGTTATCAATAATTCAACTTGATCTGAGTCTGGAATACTTTATCACTTTACTTATTTGTAGAATTTTTATTATGAATAATTTTCCTTGGATTACAAGTATTGTAATGTTACCAATTTTAGCTGGTTTATTGATACCATTCATTCCAGATGAAAATGGCAAAAATGTCCGATGGTATGCACTAGGAATAGGTCTTTTAGATTTTTTATTAATTTCTTATATATTTGGATATAAATATAATATTCAAGATACATCTCTTCAATTAATAGATGATTATGAATGGATTTCTTCGATTAATTTCCATTGGCGTTTAGGAATAGATGGATTATCCATTCCTTTAATTTTATTGACAGGTTTTATCACAACTTTAGCTATGTTAGGCGCTTGGCCTATTCAAAAAAATGCGAAATTGTTTTATTTTTTAATGCTCGCTATGTATAGCGGTCAACTAGGCGTATTTGCCTCTCAAGATCTACTACTATTTTTCCTAATGTGGGAATTGGAATTAATTCCAATTTATATATTGTTGATTATTTGGGGTGGTAAAAAAAGATTATATGCAGCAACAAAATTTATTCTTTATACAGCTTTAGGATCCATATTTATTTTAATAGCAGCTTTTGGTATGGCATTTTATGGCGAAAATATGTCATTTGATATGCAAATATTAGGAGAAAAAGAATATCCAATTAATTTAGAAATATTATTCTATATTTGCTTTTTAATTGCATATGCAGTAAAATTGCCTGCTTTTCCTGTACATACATGGTTACCTGATACACATGGAGAAGCACATTATAGTACTTGCATGTTATTAGCAGGTATTTTATTGAAAATGGGAGGATATGCACTTATTAGAATTAATATGAATATGTTGCCTAATGCACATATTTATTTTGCACCATATCTAGCTATCATTGGAGTTATTAATATAATATACGCTGCATTGACTTCTTTTGCACAAAGAAATATCAAAAGAAAAATTGCTTACTCCTCTATTTCACATATGGGTTTTGTATTAATTGGTATTAGTTCTTTCACAGACATTGGATTGAGTGGTGCAATGTTACAAATGGTATCTCATGGGCTAATTGGAGCCAGTTTATTTTTTCTAGCTGGAACTACTTATGATCGCACACGTACTCTAATTTTAGAAGATATGGGTGGTATTGCAAAATACATGCCTAAAATATTTGCAATGTTTACGACATGTTCATTAGCATCATTAGCTTTGCCAGGTATGAGTGGATTTGTTGCAGAATTAATGGTATTTTTAGGATTTGCTAATAGTAATGCTTATTCTATAGAATTTAGAGGTATCATTACCTTTTTAGAAGCAATAGGTATTATTGTAACTCCAATTTATTTATTATCTATGTTACGTCAAGTATTTTATGGATCTGAAAATTTGAAATTATTGAAGGTTAATAATTTAATTGATGCAAGTGCAAGAGAAATTTTTATTATTAGTTGTTTATTAGTTCCTGTAATAGGAATTGGTATTTATCCTAGAATTCTTACTCAAATTTATGATTTAAAAACAAATGCTATTATAGAACATTTAGAAATAATTCGTTCAAATAGCCAAATTATGTAAATTCAAATCTAAAAAATTTATAAAGTTGAAAACTTAGAGTATTCAAAAAATTAAGTTATTAAGACATTAGATAATAGAACATTTTTTATTTGTTTTGAAAGTGAGTGTAATTAAATCATTTTATTCCTGTTCTAGAATTTCTTTATAAACCTATGAACAGGAAGCAGCAAATTTTGAAGATAATTGGAAAGTTTGTTGTATTTTTTTAATAAGTGCATAAGATATAGCACATAAAATGCAAATGGATAAACTGGTTTGAATATTTTTAACTTTATTATCAGTACAAAGCAAAATATATCTGCAATTATTTCTATTAAAAATAAACAATTCTATTGCTACAATAAATTTCTTAATTAATATCATCTAGATATTATATAAAATAGTAGCCAAGCAATTCTATTTTTTTCAGTAGGCATAATGATTACATTAGAAGAAGATAAAAAGAAGTTTTTTCTTCTATATTTTTAATTGTAAATGGTAATAAATAAATAGATTTTCGAAAATTTAATTAGAAGCAAATACATTTGCTCTTAGATTATTTAGTAAAAATTTTGGATAGAAATTCTTTAAAAGTTTAAATTTTGCAGAATAAAAAGAAAGAAATTTTTTGTATTTTCTTTTAATATTATAAAATTTTAAAATCTATTCTGAACTTCATCTTATTATTTTAAAAATAAATTTTATATTTTGCCAATCCAAAGTTGGAATAAAAAAGTGTACAATTTTTTTTACAAAAATTTTACAAAGAATGTCTTTACAAGTCCCGGTTGCGAAAGAGGATAATCGCGAGAGTAATAGTCACCTCGCAACTCTATCTGGTAATTTGTATACTAGAATGAATCTTCCGCATGAACCTAGAGCTAGAGCCGGTATAGTTTTCTTTATGGAAAAACAAAGTAACCTGGCTCTTCATTCGGAATTTCTTTTACATGTGATTATAAATTGACATTATCTCTTCTAGAAAAATTCACATTTCGTTGACAATGGTTTCTTGATCTTATATCTATTTACTTGATCTTCTTTTGATCATAGAGATTGTTTTGAATTATTTCTAGATAAAGTAGGTGTTCTTATATCAAAATCTTAACAATTGAATTATGTAAATATTTAATACTAAAAAACAAGAAAGAAATTTTGACAACACTATATGTTTTGAAAAACAATTTATTAAAAGATTTTTTAGATAACATAAATTTGAAATTCTATTTTAAAATTTATAAATATTATTAAACACACACATATATATATTTATTACTTTTAAAATATATTAATAAATTGTTAAAGAATCACTTTTTTATTGAAACAAACAATTTTTACAAAAAATAAAAATGAGATTGATTGACTAAATAATAGATAAATATTATTTATTACATTTATTTATTGATTAGTCAATCAATCAATATTTGTAAACAAAATTGCTGACGTAGCATATAGAAACAATATATAAAAAAAATTAAATAAAATACATGAATGGAAATTCCAATTCACACATTTTCTTCGGAACCGGTCAGAAATTGTTGTACACGCTTCAATAAACCTTTATTACCAGTTTCTAAATTCACCAAATACTCTTTTCTACCGACTAATCTTCTCGCCGCATTTTCAAAAGATATACCTGATAAAGTAAGTTTTTTATTCAAAACTAATGGTTGTCCACGATTAGTAGAAACAATTACATTTGTATCTTCAGGAATAGCTCCCAAAAGAGGAATGCCTAACATTTCTTGAACATCTCTAACTGATAACATATCATTTTTTTGAATCATATCTGGTCTGACACGATTTACCAAAAGTTTCACTTCATAAATGCCACTAGCTTCTAATAAACCAGCTACTCTATCAGCATCTCTAATCGATGTAATTTCAGGAGTTGTTACTACTACTGCTTCTTCAGCTGGTGCAACAGCATTTACAAAACCTACATCAATACCCGCAGGACAATCTATAAGAATAAAATTATAATTTCTTAACCTTATAGAGTCTACAAGCATTTCCATATTTCTTCTTGTTAAATGATATCTTTGCCTTGTTTTAGAAATGGCCAACAAAGCTAAATTACTCCATCGTTTATCCCTAATTAATGCTTGATCAAGACAACATTCTCCTTCAAAAACTTCCATGGCTGTATAAATTACACGATTTTCAAGTCCTAATAATAAATCTAAATTTCTTAAACCAACATCAGCATCAATTAAAGCGACTTTATAACCTAATCTTGCTATCGACATACCCAAATTTGCAGTGGTAGTTGTTTTTCCTACACCACCTTTTCCAGAAGTAATGACAATCGTTCTTGTATCTGTCGAATTTTTTTTTTCCCCATCTTTATTTATTTGTTCTATCATTACTTTCTCTTTTTATAAATTCATTACATTTTTTTTGAATATTCATCACATTGTTTAATTCATTATTGGATAGAAAATAATAATGAAAAAGAAAAGAAAAATAAAAAATTACTTTATTTAAACCAATAAAAAATTGATTGTTTATTTAATAAAGAAAAAATATTTATCCTATTATCTATTTCTGTTTCAATAGCAACTCTAATAAGAATGGCGGATACAAAAAAAGTTGCCAATATAGAATTGCCACCATAACTAAAAAAAGGCAATGGTAATCCAGTAGTAGGTAAAATACCAACTGATACTCCTATATTAATCAAAGATTGTCCTACCAGTACCATGATACAACCGAGAGCTAATAAACGATTGACTTTAGATTTATTACTTAATACAACAATCATTCCTAAACTAAAATAAATTATTAATAAAGAAATAAATAAAAAAGCACCCAACAAACCAAATTCTTCAGAAAATACTGAAAAAATAAAATCAGTATATTGTATCGGTAAATAAAAAAGTTTTTGATAAGAACAACTTATGCCAGAACCTGTCAAACGACCAGAACCAACAGCTAATAAACTTTGAACTAATTGATATCCTATACTAGTCGGATTGGCCCATGGATTCAAAAAAGAAATAATTCTTTGTCTTTGATATTCTTGTGAACCTAAACTAATTAAAGCTGTAACTGCACCAATAGAAAGTATGCTATTTAAATAAAACCAATGAATTCCTGCAGTAAGAGCTACTAACCAAATTATTGCTCCACATAAGGAAGCTGTACTTAAATTAGGTTGAATTAATATTGATCCAATTATAGAAATGAATAAAATGACCCAAAAAATCTTTTTACTATAAGATATATTATCCCATTGAGAAAATATATAAGAACTTTGAAGAATTAAAAAAGGCTTAATAATTTCAGATGGTTGCAATAATATGGGACCAATAGCAATCCATCTACTAGCACCATTGACTGAAATTCCCATCGGAAAAGTTAACAAAAGACAAAGAAAAGAAAAAATAATCCCTAAAGAAGAAATTTTTAATATATCTTTTATTAATAATCTAGTTAATAAATTAAATTCTAAAATACCTAGAATTGTCCACAATAATTGACGTTTTACATAATATAAACCATCATTGAATTCAAATTGCGCCGAAGGATATGAGGCAGAACAAAGTACTATAAGACCAATGGATAACCATAAAAATGTTAACCATTGCAACCAACGCGCTACAGACCACCAATTAGCACATCTAGGATGCATAATAGGAAATAAATAATACCAAATAGAATTCCATCCTCCAATCAATAAATCTTCTATTAATTGAATACATATAGACACAAATCGTCTAATCATAAAAATAAATTTTTTTATTCTTTATGACAATATTATTCTTTCTTAAATTATTTATACAATAATTATATCAAGCAAATAAAATATCAAAAATTTAATTAATTTATGCAATTATGAATTCCAAATTTTTTTTATGAGTTGCAATATTGAAGAATCTTCTATATTATAGAATTAATCCTCAGTAGCTCAGTGGTAGAGCGGTCGGCTGTTAACCGATTGGTCGTAGGTTCGAATCCTACCTGGGGAGATAAATTAGAAATAAAATATTTAGAACCAATTATTTAGTAAACCAACCATAGCTGTGTAAACCTTGACCTAATAAATTCACACCTAAATAACAAACCCATACAATTACAAATCCAATAAAAGCAACAATAGCAGGACGACGTCCTTGCCATCCTTTGGTTATTCTAGTATGTAAATAAATTGCAAAAATTATCCAAGTAATTAATGCCCACGTTTCTTTTGGATCCCAACTCCAATATGAACCCCATGCATCATTTGCCCAAACTGCACCAGAAATAATTCCTATTGTTAATAATGGAAAACCAATTCCTATTGTTCTATAACTTAAATTATCTATCAATTTTGCTAATTCAATAGATTCATTTTTTTGAAATTCTATATCTATAGTAATATAGGAATTCATTTCATCATTAATATTCCCAATTGAATTTCCTTGTAATTCAATTTGTTTATTATATGTGAGAAATAAAAATGCTATTGATAAAAGAGAACCTAAAATTAAAGCTGCATAACTAGCCATCATGATAGTAACATGCATTATAAGCCAATTAGATTTTAATGCAGGCACTAAAGGAGTAGAATGTTGCATATCAAGTGGTAAAAAAAATGTAGCAAATGCATTTACTAACATTGCAATAGGCACAGTTATAAAACCAATAAAATTAATTTGAATATATTTTTCTATTAATAAATGAAAAAAAGTAAAACACCAACACAAAAACATTAAAGATTCATACATATTACTTAATGGAAAATGATGAGAATCAAACCAACGTATAGATAGTAACAAAGCTACTAAAAAATTAGAAAATAATATACCTAGTGTGCCAAATAATTGAAGAATATTATTTTTGGTAAAAATTGCTTTCATACCATAAATTAACATCGTTATTAGCAATAAAGCAAAAGAAGCATTTGCTAAATAAGTTTCAATCTCTATTAGATTCATAATTATTAATAAGTAATTTAATATATCTTCACTAACAATATCTATTAATGAATAAAAAAAGATCTGCTTGAAAAAAAAGAATTAATTTATAAAATTTTGTATTTATTGATTTATAATTTTAGCAAGTATTAAATTTGCATGATATAATTATTATTATTATTTCAAGGAGATAGCTACTATGAAAATAGCAGTTTATGGCAAAGGCGGCATTGGAAAATCAACAACTAGTTGCAATATTTCCATTGCTTTGGCTAGACGAGGAAAAAAAGTTTTACAAATTGGATGTGATCCAAAGCATGATAGCACATTTACATTGACAGGTTTTCTAATTCCTACAATTATTGATACCTTACAATCTAAAGATTACCATTATGAAGATGTATGGCCAGAAGATGTTATATACAAAGGGTATGGAGGAGTTGATTGTGTAGAAGCTGGTGGTCCACCTGCTGGAGCTGGATGTGGTGGATATGTAGTAGGCGAAACAGTCAAATTATTAAAAGAACTAAATGCATTTTATGAATACGATGTAATTTTATTTGATGTATTAGGAGACGTAGTATGTGGTGGATTTGCTGCACCATTAAATTATGCAGATTATTGCATCATTATTACAGATAACGGATTTGATGCATTATTTGCAGCTAACCGTATTGCCGCTTCAGTTAGAGAAAAAGCTCGTACACATCCTTTACGATTAGCTGGATTAGTAGGAAATCGTACTTCAAAAAGAGATTTAATTGACAAATATGTAGAAGCTTGTCCTATGCCAGTATTAGAAGTATTGCCATTAATTGAAGATATACGTGTTTCCAGAGTAAAAGGGAAAACTTTATTTGAAATGGTAGAAACAGAAAAATCTTTAAACTATGTTTGTGAATTTTATTTGAATATTGCAGATCAATTACTAGCTAGACCAGAGGGTGTAGTACCAAATGAAGTTCCCGACAGGGAATTATTTAGTTTACTTTCTGATTTTTATCTTAACCCTGTAAATACAAGCAATGAATCTACAAATTCTAGTATAGAAGCAAATCAAGAAGTAGAATCAAGTTTTTTAATTATTTAAATAATTTTAATAAAAATAATTATTTATTAGTTAATAGCATTCTTGTTCAAGAAAAAAAATTTATTCCCATGTTCAGAATGATACATTAGAATTTTTTGAATTAATTTTATAAATTTTCCCCCTTCTAAAGGGGGAAAAAAATCGTCTTGTCATAAAAAATGCGAATATGGCAATAAAAAATAATTGATAGGAGAATTTAGAAATGTCAGCAGTGACATCCGATACTATAACCTTTGAATGTGAAACTGGTAATTATCATACATTTTGTCCAATAAGTTGTGTAGCTTGGTTATATCAAAAAATTGAAGATAGTTTTTTTTTAGTTATTGGCACTAAGACTTGTGGATATTTTTTACAAAATGCTTTAGGTGTAATGATTTTTGCAGAACCAAGATATGCTATGGCTGAACTTGAAGAAGGAGATATATCTGCTCAACTTAATGATTATAAAGAATTAACCAGATTATGTAATCAAATTAAGAAAGATAGAAATCCTAGTGTAATTGTATGGATAGGCACTTGTACAACAGAGATTATTAAAATGGATCTCGAGGGTATGGCTCCAAAAATAGAATTAGAAATTAATACACCTATTGTTGTAGCAAGAGCGAATGGATTAGATTATGCTTTCACACAAGGTGAAGATACAGTATTAGCTGCTATGGTAGAGCGTTGCCCAGCCAAAATTTCATTAGATTCTAATTCTAATAAAGAGTCGAAAAATCCAGAATCAGAACAAGCACCATTAGTTTTATTTGGTTCTTTACCTTCTACAGTAGCTTCTCAATTGAATTTAGAATTAAAGCGTCAAGGTATTAATGTTTCAGGATGGCTACCAGCCCAAAGATATACAGATCTTCCAATTTTAGAAAAAGGAACATATGTATGTGGAATTAATCCTTTTTTAAGTCGTACAGCAACTATTTTAATGCGTCGTCGTAAATGTAAATTGATTGGAGCACCTTTTCCAATTGGTCCAGACGGTACTCGTGCATGGATTGAAAAAATATGTTCTGTCTTTAATATACAACCACAAAATCTTGATGAAAGAGAAAATCAAGTTTGGCAAAGTCTTGAAGATTATTTACAATTGGTTAGAGGAAAATCTGTTTTTTTCATGGGTGATAACTTATTAGAAATATCATTAGCTCGTTTTTTAATTAAATGTGGCATGATCGTTTACGAAATTGGTATCCCTTATATGGATAAACGTTATCAAGCAGCAGAATTAGCTTTACTCGAAAAACATTGTAATGACATGAATGTACCAATGCCTAGGATTGTTGAAAAACCTGATAATTATAATCAAATCCAAAGAATTAAAGAACTTCAACCAGATTTAGCTATTACTGGCATGGCACATGCCAATCCATTAGAGGCTAGAGGTATTAGCACTAAATGGTCTGTTGAATTTACTTTTGCTCAAATTCATGGTTTTACAAATGCAAGAGATATTTTAGAATTAGTAACTCGTCCTTTAAGACGTAACAATAGCTTGGAAGGCTTAGGTTGGAATAGTTTAGTTAAAGAAAATATCAAATAGTTTCAAAACAGAAGAAACTAGTCAGATTTGTGTATAAAGTAATTACTTTATACACAAATCTAACTAGTTTCTTCTGTTGATTATATTTTGTATTCTTTGTTTTCTATTTTCTAACATCTGATTATAATCAGATTTACTCATTTCTGTAATGGTAATTCTTGTACTTTTTTTATCTCCTAAATAAAAAAGATCCATGTCTCGACGAGAATGTTCTAAAAATTTGACTTTCATAGGATTTATAGATAGTAAAGAAAAAATTTTTTCTTTAATATATAAATAATTTTTGCTACGAGAAAACCATTTCTTGTTTCTAATAGCTTGCATAGTTTCATAATTTGGAACATAATCACCTGTTTTTGTTCTTTCTCGTGGTAAACCTCTTGCATCTAAATCTTCTGGATTAGATGTAATTACATTTTTTTTGAACCATTGTCCAAATTGTTTTATAGGTAAACCTCCTAATGTTTTCATTGGATGAGGTTGATTTTTTCTTTCAACTTTATTTTTGTATCGATTCCATGACATTTGAGATTCATCATCTGTATAAAATGGTTCTCTATCATGTTTTGTAATTGTAATCATTGGCATTGAAGATGTGCTTAATGATAAACCAATATATACTTGCCAATGATAATAAATAGTAGAAAGTATTAATATACATAATGCTAAATGAGAAATAATTTTATTAGAACGATAAATCAAACTTCTGAAAGTTTTGCTTGATTGAATCATCCATAAATTGGTTAATGCTAAAATTAAAAAACCTATTCCACATCCTATAACAAATATGCCTAAAAATACTCCAAACAAAAATAAACTATTTTCTCTAAATTGAAAACCTTCTATGGAAGTTATTAAAGAAGTAGCTCCCCACGTTGATCCTGGATTACCAAATACAATAACCGCATTACATAAAAAAATTTTTAATAAATCAGTTGTTTGTGATAAAGATACAATTTTTAATCTATTATCTAATAAAAATCCTATTATCGTATCAGCACAAAATACAGTTATAATGAATGTCAGACTTGGTTCTAATGTAAACCATTTTTCAATAACACCTATATAACCAAATAAAATGAGAAATAAAAAAAAAGTTTCAGATATAGCGGATCCTAAATAGGATACAACTCCTGCCGGAATTCCTTGTATAATTAATCTTCTCAAAGATATAAATGAACCAACATTCATGGAAGTACCCAATAAACTTCCACAGATTAGACCAAAAACAAATGGAGAATGTGAAGAATTCAGAAAATTATTGGGAAATGGCAAAGAACTAATGAGATAATTCATAAGATCCTCTTATGTTTACTTACTATACATTTGGTTCAAAGATTGAATAATATTAATACCTACTAAAATGAATAAAGAAATACTTAAAATCACTGTACCTATTACAGTAGCGCCCGTATAATCATATTGTTCTAATTTTTGGAAAATTAATACCGGAGCAGTTAAATCTTTAAATGGAATATTAGAAGCTATGATTACTACAGAACCATATTCTCCTACAGCTCTTGAAAACGCTAATGCTATTCCTGTCAATAAAGAAGGAATTAAAGAAGGGAATATTACTTTCCAAAAAGTAGTCCAAGAAGAAGCCCCTAAACTCCAAGCAGCTTCTTCTAATTCTTTTTCTATATCTTGTAATACAGGTTGTAATGTTCTTACAACAAAAGGAAAGGAGACAAATATCATAGCTACTCCAACCCCTAATTTAGTAAAAACGACTTTTATGCTTAAAGATTGCAAAAAATGACCAATCCAACCTTTTTCACTATAAACTGTGGCCAAAGTCAAACCAGCGACAGAAGTAGGCAGAGCAAATGGTAAATCAATCGCAGCATCTACTATTCGTTTGCCAGGAAAATTATATCGTACAAGAATCCAAGCAATAAAAATGCCAAAAATACCGTTTACTATAGAAGCAATCAAGGCCATACTTAAAGTTATACTATAAGCATAAATAGCAGCTGGTTCCATAGCAATAGACCAAAAATTAGAAAACAATTCTTGACTAGCTCTTGACAACAAAGCTAATATTGGCAATATAAGCATAAATAATAAATAACCTAATGTTATACGCCAAGAGCACGAGAGTTTTGAAAAGTAATTCATTTCATTGTTTCACTAAATTAATATGTTCTGTAATTAAAAAAACTACAATAACCTCTTTTTTAAAACAAAAATATGCATATGAAATAATAAATTTTTTTTTTTAAATAGTTCAAGGATTTTAATAAACTATTCTTCTCTTTACTTATGTCTACTAATTATTTTGATTAAAAAAATTCTGACAATATAATAAATTACATAGAATATTTTCACCATTAAAGAAGTATAGGTTAATCAATTCATTTATTCTAATAAAAAATCTAAATAAGAAAAAAAATCTATCATTCTAATAAAAAAGAAAGTAATAAATCAAATACTAACTTTCATCTGATAAATTTGATTGAACACCTCTAATTGTAGATTTACCAGTCGCAATAGATTTCGCTAAAGAAAGTGCTTTTTTAGCTTGTGTAGCAGCTTGTCGTTTCCATGTACTTTTACGCATATTTTTTCTAGATTTAGATGTACGTTTTTTAGGGGCAGCCATATAATTAAATAAGTTAATAAAAAATATATTTTATAAACAACTAAAAACTGATAAACAGAAAAAACGAAATTGATTAAATACAGAATAACTAAAAACAACTGTTTATTTATGTATGTATGTGAATAATTCCTGTTTTTCCATCCTTAGTTGCACAAGTAAAAATATTGTAACAAATAAATAAAAAGGAATCCAACGATATAATAATAAAAGAAATATAAAAATTATTATATTATTTTTATTAATGACAAAATTAAAAAATAAAAGAATCTCTGGTGAAGCAGCTAAAAATATATCAATAAAAAATTAATTATTGAGTTTAGTATTCCAACCTCTTAGAAAACAATTCATTTTCCTTTATATTGTATATATTGTATATATATTTTCTATTCTTAATAGAAAATACAATTATTGTTCCATAAGAAAAAAATTGTATTTTCTATCAGAAAATTGGCTGAATAAAACATTGATTTATATGATAAGATATAATTATTGTAAAAAGGCTCTAGTGGTGGAATGGTAGACACGCATGACTTAGAATCATGTGCTTACAGCGTGGAGGTTCGAAACCTCTCTAGAGCAATATATCATATTATTTATATAATACACAGCACATTAGAATCAAAATAAAATAAAAAATTTATTAGATCTTAATCTAAAGACATATTAGTATTATATTTTGAATACGAAAAACTATTTCTTTTTAACAACTAAAAAATTTTTATCATCTACCATTTCAATTATTGTTCTAGCAATAGGTTTTATTGAACTATGGTTCATAGTTTCAAATTCTTCATATCGTCTTAAATTAGCTCTATTAGCAACTTTCATTGTCAATATATAACGATTAGAAGCAGAATTAAGAAGTAATTCTGAATCGTAAAGAATTTTTTTCGAATCGTATGGTATTTTATTTCTCATGGGTTTCTAAATAAATAAAAAATATCTATGCAATTACAACAATAATATATAATCAATTCTAATAAATATAGTATAGTATAGTATTTAAATTATTAGACCATTTATTATATATAATAGATCTTTGTATACTTTTAAAAAATTAATGATTTTATATAAAAAGTTTTTGTTAATAATCGCAACAATCGAATAATACAATTATTTTTTTTGACATAAGATGATCTTAATCATAATATTCTTAATTATTTTTTTTGACATAAGATGATCTTAATCATAATATTCTTAATTATTTTTTAATATAATTATTCTATTTATTATTTATAATTTTTGTCTATAAAAAGTATTTCTTATAAATAAGAAGAATATTGCACTATTGGACGAGATAAATTATTGATATCAATTTTAGAAAGAATATCATCTCCTTCTTTACATATACTTGTAAAAGATTTTAAAAAAATTAATTTTTTAATTAAAGAAGCAAAATCATTGCCTATATTCACTTTTCCTAAATTATTGATTAATATAATATTTTTTTCTTTTCTTAGATCAATAACAAAACTATGAGTTGATTTATTATTTTTTAATACAAAACACATTTGTGCTAATTTATAAGAATTCATATTATTGATACCAATGATGTTTGGTAATTTTTGATTTTCTAAAAAATACTTATGAGCAATAAAAGCAGATCCTTCTTCCCATTTATTACCATATAGATCGACAAAACCTATGATAGATAAATCTGATACATTATTTATGATTCCAATAGGATTATAAGAATGTGAAGTGAAAATTAATCTGCAAAAATCTGGGCAAATTTGTATTTGTTTATAAATAGGTTGTTTTTCTATTGTATTAATACAAATTTTGTTTTTTAATAAAATTTTTAATAAAGCATTATCAAATGATATCAAATTACAAACTTGCTTTTTATTAAAGGAATCAAATGTTGTAAAATTTGAATATTCTCCTCTATTGAATGATTGAAAAGAGAAGTTGTATTGTTTAATGCAACTTATTGAAATAAATAATAAAATAATTGTCCATATATGTTGCCAAATTGTTAAATTATATGTAGAATAAGATTTTTTTTTCATTAAAGTATGATTGAGAATTAAAATATGAAAATACATATTAGGTTATAGCTCCTTTTCTGTATTCTTATTGAAAGAGTACTTATTTTTTAATGAATAGATTTTTACTTAATAAAAGTATTATTTAACTACCTAATTTAAATGCGTCTACAAATAATCCAAAAATAAGACCTATTTTTATATAATTAATTCCTATCAATGACAGAAAGGAAATATCAAATACTTGTTTTTTAGAAATATATTTTTTACTATACATTTTATTACCTAGAATTTCAATCATAGCTACTAATATACCAGCTACTAAAACATCCCAATCTCCTGTCTGACCAAATACAGTTGCTAATACAGTAGCAATAAAAAATCCTAATAATAATAATAAAATTTTTATAGGAAAATTTATGGAATAATTTTGTATTTTCGAATCCAATAATTGAAAGATATTAGTAAAAAATAGAGTCAATCTAGTATTTGACATAATTATTATTATTTTTATTATAAATTCGCTGAATTGATTATTTTATTTTAGGCTATAAAATAAAATAAATTTAATTTTGTTATATAAAATAAATTAAACTGTATTATCTTTTTGAAAAAATATTGACAGTGTTGTTTTGTAAATTAACAAATTTTCAATAGAATTCAATTTATTTAAAGTACTTATAGAAAATTATCTAAAACGACAAAAAAAACTAATTTGAAAGTAAAATCAAAAGATTCAAATTTTGAAAATGTGATTTGAGAAATTTTTTTTGCTAAAATAAGCTTTCTTTATATATCTTTTTGAAGCCAAACTAGAAAAATCATTTTACTAATACTAATCTTTAATCTTTTTCTAAATAATTTTTGATATTTATAATTTTGTTTGAATGATTTTTGGTTTGTAAATATTAATAAACAAAGAAATACATAATGTATTGATCTAAAATTTTATACATTATGTATTTCTTGTAAATTAAATTCCAAATTTGATTTTTTTATGTAAAATTTGTAATTAACCTTTTAATAAATCAAAATTTTCTATATCAACTGTTTCTCTATTACGATAAATAGTTAATACTAATGCTAAACCAATAGCTGCTTCTGCAGCTGCTATTGTCATAATAAATATAGCAATCACTTGACCATTAATTTTTTCATAATCAATAAAATTTGAAAAAGCAATGAAATTTATATTGATTGCATTTAGACATAATTCTAAACACATTAACACTCTTACTATATTACGACTAGTTAGTAAGCCATAAATACCTATACAAAATAAAGCACTTGCTAATAATAAAAAATTTTCAATATACATAATTAAGTAACCAATAAATAATATTCTTCTTTATTTTTTAGATGGATCAGGTAAATTTAAAAATGATATTTTAGATATTTCTATTTCAGAAGCATCTTCTTTTCTTGCAATAAATACAGCTCCTACTAAAGTTACTAGAAGTAATACAGAAACAATTTCAAAAGGTAAAAGAAAATCACTAAATATGTGATTTCCAATAATAGATATACTATATTTAGTAGATACTCCAACCGTATCTATCCACTGTGTATCAAAAATCATATTAGATAGTAGAATAAAAAAAGAAAAACAGATGAAAGATGACAAACCATTTCTCATCATTTGATTATTCGATGGATTTAAATTTTCTATTTTATTAACTAACATGATTGCAAATAATATAATGACATTTATAGCACCTACATAAATTAAAACTTGTGCAGCTGCAATAAATTCAGCATTTAATAAAAGATAAATGCCTGCTATACAAATCAATACTCCACCTAATAAAAAACCAGAATAAAGTATGTTTGGTAACAATACAACCCCCAAAGCTCCAATAATGGTACCTATTTCAAGCAATAGCAAACTTAGGTTTTGTATTTGTTCAGAGAAACTCATATGTTTTTCCTTTTTGAAAAAAAATCAACCTGGCACCTTTTAGTGAAAAATATATTACTTAAATTAGATATTTTTTAGATTAATTATTCTACACTTATTTTGTATTGTTTTTTGCTTTATAAAATTATTGATTATCTATGTGACCTTCAATAATTCCTTTAGGAAGATAACCTAATCCTTTGATACCTTTGACCATAGAATCATTATTTACCATAGTAGGTAAACGGCCTAAAGCAAAATTATCATAATTTAATTCATGTCGATCATAAACTGATAATTCATATTCTTCAGTCATTGATAAACAGTTCGTAGGACAATATTCAACACAGTTTCCACAAAAAATGCATACTCCAAAATCTATACTATAAGTTTGAAGTTGTTTTTTCTTTTTTTCTTTTTGAAATTCCCAATTAACTACAGGCAAATTAATTGGACATACTCTCACACATACTTCACATGCAATACATTTATCAAATTCAAAATGAATTCTGCCTCGAAATCTTTCGGAGGGAATTAATTTCTCATAAGGATATTGTATTGTAATAGCACGACGATTCATATGATCAAAAGTAACCATAAAACCTTGACCTATATATTTAGCTGCTTGTAATGCTTCTTTACTATAAGTCTGTACATTATCAATAAAATTAAACATAACTGATCTTTCCTATAATAAAGCTATCTTAAGAGAAGCAGTCAATAGCAAATTACCTAAAGAAATTGGAAGTAAAAATTTCCATCCTAAATCTAACAATTGATCTATTCGTACTCTTGGCATTGTCCATCTTGTAAGAATAGAAAGGAAAAGAAATAAATAAGTTTTTAATAAAGTCATTCCTATTCCTAAAAAAGCTGATATGACTTGTACTTCTGAATCAGAGGCATTCAAACTCATTTTATTTAATAAAAATTCAATAGGAATAGGCAAACTCCAACCACCTAAATAAAGTACTGATGCAAAAAGAGCTGAAACTAATAAATTAACATAAGAACCTATATAAAATAAACCAAATTTCATTCCAGTATATTCTGTTTGATAACCAGCAACCAATTCTTCTTCTGCTTCAGGTAAATCAAAAGGTAATCTTTCACATTCTGCTAAAGCTGCAATAATAAAAGCAATAAAACCTATTGGTTGACGCCATATATTCCAACCTAATATTCCATATGTAGATTGTTTTTGAACAATATCAATAGTACTTAAACTATCAGATAATAGACAAATAGATAGCACACACAATGCAAGAGGAATTTCATAACTTAATGATTGAGCTGTAGCTCTTAAACCACCTAAAAAAGAGTATTTATTATTAGATCCATATCCTGACATTAATAAACCAAGAGGTGCTACACTTGAAACTGTAATCCAAAAAAATATACCTAAATTAATATTAGAAACTATCAAATTTTCTCCAAAAGGAACAATAAGATAGGATAAAAATATAGGAATAACAACAATAGCTGGACCTAATGTAAATAACAAAACATCACCTTTAGAAGGAATAATATCTTCTTTAAATGCTAATTTTAAACCGTCTGCCAAAGGTTGTAATACTCCCAATGGTCCAGCATATTCTGGTCCAATTCTTTGTTGTACAGCAGCAGAAATTTTTCTTTCTAACCAAACTACTACTAATACACCAACGACTGCCAATATTATTAATAATAATATTGGCAAAGGAATCCACAAAGCTTTCGAAAATTCATTTGAAAAACCTAGATTAGAAAAAAAGGTTAAAAATGAGTCTTTTAAATTAATAGTTAACAACATATTTACTTTTATCCTCCCTCATCGATCTACTTCTCCCATGATTATATCGATACTACCTAAAATAGTCATAATGTCAGCCAATTTCATGCCACGTACTAATTCTGGAAGAATTTGTACATTTATAAAACCAGGAGAACGTATTTTCCATCTCCAAGGAAATACATTGTCATCACCCATTAGAAATACACCTAATTCTCCTTTAGGAGCTTCAACTCTTACATAATGTTCTTGTTTAGGTATTTTGAAAGTAGGAGATGGTTTTTTGCCTACAAATTGATATTCAAAATTATTCCACTCAGATTTACGTCCTTTACTTAGTCTTCTTGCCTCAAGATTTTCATAAGGACCACCTGGAATAGCCTTCAGTGCTTGTTGAATAATTTTTGTAGATTCTCTCATTTCTCCTAATCTTACTAAATATCTAGCTAAGCAATCACCATCTGATTGCCATTGAACATTCCAATCTAATTCTCCATAGCATTCATAATTATCTACTTTACGTAAATCCCATTGGACTCCTGAAGCTCTTAACATAGGTCCAGAAAGCCCCCAATTAATTGCTTCTTCTCTTGAGATAAAACCTACATCTCTAACACGTTTTAAAAAAATAGGATTATTAGTAATTAATCTTTCATATTCATCTACCTTAGGCAAAAAATAATCAGAAAAATCCAGGCATTTATCTACCCATCCATATGGTAAATCAGAAGCTACTCCTCCTATACGAAAATAGTTGTGCATCATTCTCATACCAGTTGCAGCTTCAAATAAATCATAAATCATTTCTCTTTCTCGGAGAATGTAGAAGAAAGGTGTTTGTGCACCAATGTCAGCCATGAAAGGACCAAGCCATAATAGATGAGAAGCTATTCTACTTAATTCAAGCATAATAACTCTAATATAACTTGCTCGTTTTGGTACTTCAATATTCGCAAGTTTTTCAGGAGCATTCACTGTAATTGCTTCTGTAAACATAGTTGCTAAATAGTCCCAACGAGTAACATAAGGCAAATATTGTACAATGGTACGATTTTCAGCAATTTTTTCCATTGCACGATGTAAATACCCTAATACTGGTTCACAATCTATAACATTTTCACCATCTAAGGTTACAATTAATCGTAAAACACCGTGCATTGATGGATGATGAGGTCCCATGCTAATTACCATAGGATCTGTTTTTGTTTGAAGCATGGTAATAAATCTCTATATGAAAGAAATTGCAATACTATTCTTATATATTTGTATGAAATTCTCTTTTATTCAAAAATAAATATTATTTTAATTATTTTGTAATATTAATCAAAGTATACATACAATTTTTATTCTCAACAAAAAAGAATTTTTTAAATTCAGATTTTTTAGTCATTACAATTTAGTAATAACACTTCAATAATATGAATTTGTATTATCTATTTACACATTGGATATGTCTTTTTATAGATTTTTTTAGTTTTTCTAATTGTTTTATGTAATTAATAAAAATTTTTTTATTGATGTATAAAGAAAAGCAAAATAAATTTAGTAAAACCAAAACAATTAATTATTATGTTTAATTGACTAAAGATTTTCCAGGACGAATACCTAATTGAATAATTAAATTGTTATAACCTAAAGGATCTTTGACAAAAAGATATTTTAATAATCTTTTACGTTGACCTAAAAGTTTTTTTAATCCTCGTTGAGAAGAATAATCGTTTTTATGATTATTTAAATGTTTAGTAAGTTGTGCCACTCTACTACTTAATAATGAGACTTGTACTTGTGTAGATCCTGTATCATTAGTATGATTGGCATGAGTTTTTATAATTTTTTTCTTTAACATATTAATTGACTATACCTCTTTAAATTTATAGACTTAAGACAATATTATAACAATATAGAAATCTTGTCTTATGGGGTTCAGTATACCAATTTGCAATCATTCAGTTCAATAATCAAAATTGATTTCATTGAATATCATATAATAGCTATTTATTATTTATCTTTATCTTATTGATATTGTTTAATAATAAAATTGACTAAGTATATGAGGGTCTCTAATAAAAAATTATTTATTTTTATATTTTTTAAGTAATTTTTTATAAATTCATTATCAAGTATAAATAGTTATTAAATAAAAAAATAGTTTTTAAATAATATATTTTTATTTAATCTATGCAAAAAGTTAATACTTCAATTTATTATTACAAATTAGGTTTTTTAATATTATGGAATCAATTTCTCAATATGCTTGGTTAATACCAATTTTTCCTTTAGCGGGTTCATTGTTAATAGGTATAGGTTTAATATCTTTCCGACGTGCTACTAATATTTTACGTTGGAGATATTCATTTTTAATTATTGCTTTACTTGGCATATCTTTAATTCTTTCTTGTCTTATCTTATTTAGTCAAATTAATGCTACTCCGTCATATCAATGGATTTTTCAATGGATTGTTACCAATAATTTTTTATTAGAAATTGGTTATTTTGTTGATCCATTAACAGCCGTAATGTTAGTCATTGTAACAACTGTTGCAATTTTAGTTCTAATATATACAGATGGATACATGAGTTATGATGAAGGATATGTAAGATTTTTTGCATATCTTAGTCTTTTCACTACTTCTATGTTAGGTCTAGTACTTAGTCCAAATTTATTACAAATTTATGTATTTTGGGAACTTGTGGGCATGTGTTCTTATTTACTTATAGGTTTTTGGTTCACAAGACCTGCTGCTGCTGATGCATGTCAAAAAGCTTTTGTAACAAATAGAGTAGGAGACTTTGGTCTTTTATTAGGAATTTTAGGATTTTATTGGATGACTGGTAGCTTTGAATTTGATGTCATCAGCATGAAATTATTGCAACTTGCAGAATATGATAATTTTAATACTCAATTAGCTATTTTTTTTGGTTTTCTAATTTTTTTAGGACCTGTAGCAAAATCTGCTCAATTTCCTTTACATGTATGGTTACCAGATGCTATGGAAGGACCAACTCCAATATCAGCATTGATTCATGCTGCTACGATGGTTGCTGCAGGAGTTTTTTTAGTTGCAAGAATGTTTCCTATTTTTAGTCAATTTCCTTTCTTAATGGATCTTATAGCTTGGACCGGCGCTATTACAGCAATTATAGGAGCTACTATTGCTGTAACTCAAGTGGATTTAAAAAAAGGATTAGCTTATTCAACCATGTCTCAACTTGGTTATATGATTATGGCTATGGGAATGGGTTCTTATACTGCGAGTTTATTTCATTTAATGACACATGCTTATTCAAAAGCACTTTTATTTTTATCTGCTGGATCTACAATTCATGGCATGGAACCTATTGTAGGATTTAATCCTGCTAAAAATCAAAACATGTCTTTAATGGGAGGTATAAGAAAATACATGCCTATTACTGGAAATGCTTTTTTAATTGGCACTTTGTCACTTTGTGGAATACCTCCATTAGCTTGTTTTTGGTCCAAAGATGCTATTCTTTCTAATGCTTTTGTTCATTCTCCTTTATTATGGTTTATAGGATGGTCAACTGCAGGTCTTACTAGTTTTTATATGTTTCGAATGTATTTTTTAGTATTTGAAGGAGAATTTCGTGGAAATTCTGTCAATCAAGAAAAAATAAGATCTAATAAACTTCCAAAAGAGTCTAATACAAAAATGACTCTTCCTCTTATAATATTAACTTTATTTAGTATAACTATAGGTTGGATCGGAACTCCTTTCAACAATCAATTTATGTTTTTGATTCATACTATTAATCAAGAAATAGAACCTTTTGATATTAATGAATTTCTTTTTATTGCTGGTAGCTCTGTTGGAATAGCCTTATTAGGTTGTTACACAGCTTATTTAATTTATATTAAAGATAAAAATACAGATAAATTTGCGAACTTATTGCAACCTTTCTATCAACTTTCTTTTAATAAATGGTATATAGATGATATTTATGAATACATATTTGTTAAAGGAAATCGTCAATTGGCACAACAGACTTTATTATTTGATAAAAAAATTATAGACGGTTTTGTTAATTTAACTGGTTTAATTACATTAGTTAGTAGTGAGAGTTTAAGATCTATAGAAAATGGAAAAATACAATCATATATACTAATGATTATATTTACATTGCTTACTATTCTTGGAATTTCTCAAACTTATTATTCTTTAATTTTATAAAAAATAGAAGAACATATTTTGTAGATTAAAATTATCTGAGTCAAAAAAGTTAAGCAGATTAAAGTTATAGAAAAATAATTTCTCCCTTACCTATTGGAAAGATATTGAATTCACTTAGTTAATTTTATATATACAAATTTATAAAAAATAAAATTTCAAAGTAAGGGTCAAGAAACAAGAAAATATATAATTTCAGCAAAAAGAAACTTTGCAAATTTATTTCCAATCTGTTTATTATTATTCAGTTTTCCACATATTGAGAGACCGAGAAATAACTTGGAAGAGATTTCTCCCAAGTTATTTCTTTACTGGAACTTGATTTTTGATTCTTGAACTCTTTAATTAGTAATAAAACATTTTTTTTTCGTAATTATTCTGAAAAAAAATCTTATTCTAATTAATTTTGAAAACAAAGATTCTTTACACGTATTGAAAAATTAGAATTAGTATATCTACTAATAATTGTCTTCAAAATTTTTTTTTTCAAGGATAGAAAATAGTTTTTATTTTAGATTAAAAATATAGAATCAAATTTATAAAAAATAAGATTACATTATAAAATTTTAATTTTAAATTTTCTTTTAATGAAGAGAAAAACAAAACAAAAATCGGGCAAGGAGGGATTCGAACCCCCGACACCGTGGTTCGTAGCCACGTGCTCTAGTCCACTGAGCTACAAGCCCTAAAATTGGAAAGTAGAATCTATGGGAAAGTGTATCATACACATGCCGACTTGCAC